TTTATTGTGATTCAACATTAAAAGAACAGAATCACGCTCTGTAGGATTTGAACCTACGACATCGGGTTTTGGAGACCCACGTTCTACCGAACTGAACTAAGAGCGCTTTATTATGATGGGAGATACGGATGTCAAGAAAAGGATTCTTTTTGTACCCCCAATACATCTTGTATGTATAGTATCATAAAATGGTAGATTGTGTCCAATTTTAATCGATCTCAATTGACCCCTCGTTACTGTCCATAGGAGAAGTGATAAGTAGGGATGACAGGATTTGAACCCGTGACATTTTGTACCCAAAACAAACGCGCTACCAAGCTGCGCTACATCCCTTTCATTTGTTGTACAGTGCCATTGTAGGGAATCCATGTTTTGTTTTCCACATCATAATTTCCTCTATCTAAATAGAATTTCTTTTGCCATTTCTTCTTTTTGGTTTTTTGGTTTCATTCTCATAAAGAATTATATACATACCTAACGTATAAACGTATAAAGGAATGAATATTTATCAGTAGTGCTCAGGAAGGAGGGTTCATCTTTTTCTGTTTTAGGGACAGGTAGATTTCATCTACCGGATCGTTGTATATATCCATTTTGGTTAGAGATTCCCCGTACAAATGATCTTTAACTACATATGCATCTGATCATATATGTATTACAATATACAATAAAGTCAATAAAGTTAACTTTAAAGAAGGAGGATTTTCAATGCGAGATATAAAAACATATCTCTCCACGGCACCTGTGCTAACTACTCTATGGTTCGGGTCTTTGGCGGGTCTATTGATAGAGATCAATCGTTTATTCCCAGATGCGTTGACATTCCCCTTTTTTTCATTCTAGTTATTGACATGGGAAGGGATCAAGAAGATTAGAGATACAATAAATTCTCTGTGACTAACCCCCCCCTTTTTCAGTTCTTTAGGATAGGAAAGAAAGAGTAAAGAATAAAAGTGGATTGAATCTCATCGAAACTCGGGTTCGGGTTAATATAGGGAGAACAGAAATGGAAATGTGGGTCGAGGGCAGGCTGTTCAAGATCATACAAGATACTAAATAAAATACTGGGATTGGGAATAATTGATAGTTAGAAATATTTGTATTACTTAATAATTTGATTACTCTATTGATTGCAACGAAATCTTTCATAATTGAATTGGATTTCGAGTTAGCAACTTCTCGTCTATTTATTTTTCATTCCTTTCTTCTTCGCTTCGGTTCGAATCGAAAATAGAAGAATTGAGTGAATTCAAAATCCAAAGGAGGTTCATGGCTAAGGGTAAAGATGTCAGAGTAGTAGTTATTTTGGAATGTACCAGTTGTGTCCGAAATGGTTTGAATAAAGAATCGCGGGGCATTTCCAGATATATTACTCAAAAGAATCGACACAATACACCTAGTCAATTGGACTTGAAAAAATTCTGCCCTTATTGTTACAAACATACGATTCATGGGGAGATAAAGAAATAAATCGAACGGAACGCGTGTGCCACTCTTCCAAGGAAGAGGAAGAAATTACATATATATATATAATATATACAAATCCAGTCCTATTTTGGTCGGATCCGAGATGAATGAAGAAATAGGATTTTAGAAATAAGAAATAAACCATGGATAAATCCAAGCGGCCCTTTCATAAATCCAAGCGATCTTTTCATAGGCGTTTGCCCCCAATTGGATCGGGGGATCGAATTGATTATAGAAACATGAGTTTAATTAATCAATTTATTAGTGAACAAGGAAAAATATTATCTAGACGAGTGAATAGATTAACCTTGAAACAACAACGATTAATTACTATTGCTATAAAACAAGCTCGTATTTTATCTTCGTTACCTTTTCTTAATAATGAGAAACAGTTTGAGAGAACCGGGTCGATCCCTAGAACTACTGGTCCTAGAACCAGAAATAAATAAGCCTATTCCTCTCAATCGAATCAAAACTCTAATTCGAACTCAGATTGAAGTTTTGTTCGAAAAAGCCGAGAGATTGTCGCGCCGTAATGTAATAATAAAAAAAAGAATGGGGGAAGAATAAATCTTTTTTTTTTTATTGAAACGTGTTCGTTCATTCCTACTACTTATCTTATCATACGAATTTCTACTATACCCTCCCGGAGTTCATTCTCCGGGGAACTCCGTTTAAAGTATTCCAGTGAATTCCTTCCAATCTCCTTATTTGATGATCGCATTGGAAATCGTGTCAAGACAATTCCTATTTGATATGGCTATTTGTGCAGGTATTTTACGATTAAGAAGCAACTGCCTCTTGTACAGATCAAGTATTAATCGACTATAACTATGGGATCCCCTATTCTCACGAGTTACTGCATTTATCCGAGTGATCCACAAACGACGAAAACTTCTCTTTCGCCTGCCTCTATCCCGATGAGTGGAAACCAAAGCTCTCATTTTCTGTTGAGTAGTAGTTCGAGTAAGTCTTGAATGAGCCCCTCGAAAGGTTGCTGCAAATAAACGAATTTTTGTTCTACGTCTCCGAGCTATATATCTTCGTCTAACTCTGGTCATTGAATCAAAAGAAACTTTGATGAATAACTAATTGATTTCTTTTCTTTCAGTCATTCTTTTCCCCTCTCCTGGTTTATTAATAACAAAACGGATTCTTCCGATGTATAAAATTAAAATACAAATTCCAATGGCTTTTGCTACTATAACCTTCCCAACCACGATTTTTTTATTTCTTCCAGGCATTTCACCTCAAAAAAAAAAAAAAAAGAAATTGTACCGATATTAGGTATAAAATAAATCGTAAATGGACAAATAGTGGCTTCCATCGTTTCTATGGTTACTTCTTAAACGGCGAGGTCCTCTCTATACACCGGAGCCCCTTTCCTCATTTAATCAATGTTATTGGTAACTTGTACAGTTCACGCTCTTTGGCTCTACCGATGAATTATCGAGTAATAGGTCTTTTTTCAATGGGATCTATCCATACAGTGACGGCATTTAATTATGAAGGTTGAATAGGTAGCTGACCCTGTTAGTCCGTTCTTGCAAGAGTAGGAGCATAATCTTTCTGCTTCTTAAATATCATTCCCCCGCTTAATGGATAACCATTTGCTACCAATGGGAATTGCTTTTCATCTCAAATCGAGGTGATTGGATTTGCACCAATGGAAACCATAAATTCCATACAAATAGAGGTATACGAGAGATCTTTATTTTTCGATAGTGAATGGAGTTCTTCCATTCTATTCATTGGTACGAGTCATTGATACTGTAAAAGTCGTCTCATTTGTTCTAGCTCATGATCTGAACGAGTCGCACATACACCCTAGTACATGTTCCTCGACGCTGAGGACATCCTCGAAGAGCGGGGGATTTCGTGACATTTCTGATTGGCTGTCTTGTGTTTCTAATAAGTTGTTTAATAGTTGGCATGCTGAATCATATACAGAATGGGCTGGTTTAGATCGATCCTAACCGGATGATTATGAATTACTTCTTTACCCAGGTAAGAAGATAAAAGATCAAATAAGGGTTCATTCAAATTATGATTCGAAATGGAATCAAAGATTTATGCGAAATCCCCGGTATTTTCGATCGCTACAAGATCAACAATGCCATAATCTTGGGCTTCTGTTGCTGACATAAAAACATCCCTTTCCATGTCTTCGGATACAACCCATAAAGGATTGCCCGTTCTTTGTACATAAACCCTTGTGAGGGTTTCGCGGAGTTTCAGTAGTTCTTCCGCTTCCAGGATAAATTCTCCTGTGGGTGCCTCATAAAAAGAACTAGCAGGTTGATGGATCATAACCCTGATGATATAACATAATGAACGATTCCTCTATCTCGCATGATTGGGCGAAGGGAAGGGATAAAGAATAACAAGCAGGGAGAAAAAGATAGAATTGAACAACCGTACAGGCATCTTTTGTGCATACGGCTCTGTAATGGAATTTTTTTTTCTCTTTTTTCATCGAAGAAAGAGACAAGTCGAATCTATCAGACCCAGATCGTTGAATGATCCATTTACCATCCTTCCTTTCGGAGTAATCAAAAAATACTATGATGGTTCCGTTGCTTTATATATTTATCTTGTCTGTGATTCAGCAATCCCAAAGTTTCTTTCTGATCCGATCAAATAAAAATAAGTAAAAAATGATCTTTTTTTTTTTTTTTATTTTCACACTCTTTCATAACATAAATATTGGAAAGAGACTTCTGATGTGGAAGCAAAAAGGTTTGTGACGCTGAAATGGACCCCGATACATAAGATCAAGTCGGAAATAACCTTTCTTTCATACTACTATCTCGATACATAATCTCATATTATGAAAAAATAATAATAGTTTGCTCATATCGAACTTGAAATGCCATGCTATTATTACTTAATATTATTATTATTTTATTCATATTCCATATGACGAAGGCATAGTCTTTTTTTCTCTCAAATAAAAAAACTCATTGGCGCCAAGCGTGAGGGAATGCTAGACGTTTGGTAATTTCTCCTCCAACCAGGATGAAAGATCCCATTGAAGCGGCTAATCCCATGCATATTGTATGCACATCTGGTGGCACAAATTGCATAGTATCATAAATAGCTATTCCTGGGATTACCCATCCGCCGGGAGAATTTATAAACAAATACAGATCCCTGGTATCATCCTCTATACTGAGATATACCATGAGACCAACAAGTTGATTCGAGATCTCGCTATCAACTTCTTGGCCTAAAAAAAGTAATCTTTCTCGATGAAGTCGGTTGATTAGGACAAAATTCTATTCCTTAGGAACCGTACACGCACCTTTGGGTGCATACGGTTCAAAAAATCAAAATTGAGAAAAAAAAAAAGAAATTGTCGATTCCAGCCCTATTTCTTTTTTCGTAGCGGGCTTTTTCTTCCATTTTTTAAGAAACATGAGTTTTGACTTGCTTCCCTATAAAATCAAAAAAGAATTCACTGAACTTATCGAGCTAACCCCTCATTGATGTATTGTTTCATCGAGATCTAAATCACGATGTAATTTTCTTGTTCCCGAATGGGCCTCTTCCACTCTTTTAGGTTTATGCTCTACTCCGGGTAAAGATCTGCCCGAATTCGATTTGCACATATAGGACAAATGATCCCAGTACCACTTCTTTTTGCTATGACTTCTTTTTTTTTTTCAATTTGTTTCATTTTCATGCCTTCCACAAAATATTCGATGTATTCATCATATTATTCCATTAATTGGCAATTTGGGATCACTCATATGGTATAAAGGAATCATTTCTGATAGGGTGGTAATCATACATGGATTACCTTGGTATTTTCTGAACGGAGCCTGTATACTTCATTTTATTGGTCCAAGCCAACCATAAATTCTTTTAATTGAGAATATTGATCCTCCAACCAAATAAATTGATCTAATTGCACTTCACGCTTCGAATTATTGATGGTTCAATCAATCTTTCTTGGGCGAAACAGAGGATATCTCGATCGGGGGAGAGAACGGGGAAATCCCATATGACCCAATATGTCTGACAAGTCACACTATACGTCAACCCAAACTGCATCTTCCTCTCCAGGACTCCGAAAAGGTACTTTTGGAACACCAATGGGCATTAAATGAAAGAAAAATGAAGTATTCTATTTCACTTTGATGTGGAAACGTAACAAAGAATGGTTTATTGTCTTCATAATATTGTCGTTTATCGTATTTTATCGATAGATTGGAAGATTCATAGAGGAAGACGGAATAAAGGAAAATTCTTACGAACGGATCGTTCGAATGAGAAACAAGTATCTATACATTCGCTCACAAAAAATAGGATTAATCCCCCCATTGCGTATTGGTACTTATTGGGTATAGAATAGATCTGCTTCTCTTTGTTCCTACGAACAGAATTGTTCAATTATTACTAACGGAACAGAATAAATATTAACCCTTGTTTCGAGATAATCCAATGAAAAGGTGAGGTCCATAGCATAGTTATTTCCAATGTGATAAAGTTACATAGTATCTATTTTATCTTTGAGAAAGGGGTATTTCCATGGGTTTGCCTTGGTATCGTGTTCATACCGTCGTATTGAATGATCCCGGTCGGCTGCTTTCTGTCCATATAATGCATACAGCTCTAGTTTCCGGTTGGGCCGGTTCGATGGCTCTATACGAATTAGCAGTTTTTGATCCTTCTGACCCCGTTCTTGATCCAATGTGGAGACAGGGTATGTTCGTTATACCCTTCATGACTCGTTTAGGAATAAACAATTCATGGGGCGGTTGGAGTATTACAGGAGGAACTATAACGAATCCGGGTATTTGGAGTTACGAAGGTGTGGCCGGGGCACATATTGTGTTTTCTGGCTTGTGCTTCTTAGCAGCTATCTGGCATTGGGTGTATTGGGACCTAGAAATATTCTGTGATGAACGTACGGGAAAACCCTCCTTGGATTTGCCCAAGATTTTTGGAATTCATTTATTTCTCTCAGGGGTGGCTTGCTTTGGGTTTGGCGCATTTCATGTAACAGGCTTGTATGGTCCTGGAATATGGGTATCCGATCCTTATGGCCTAACCGGAAAAGTACAATCTGTAAATCCAGCGTGGGGTGCGGAAGGTTTTGATCCCTTTGTTCCGGGAGGAATAGCCTCTCATCATATTGCAGCAGGTACATTGGGTATATTAGCAGGTCTATTCCATCTTAGTGTCCGCCCACCCCAACGTCTATACAAAGGATTACGTATGGGCAATATTGAAACTGTCCTTTCCAGTAGTATCGCTGCTGTCTTTTTTGCAGCTTTCGTTGTTGCTGGAACTATGTGGTATGGTTCAGCAACTACCCCGATCGAATTATTTGGTCCCACTCGTTATCAGTGGGATCAGGGATACTTCCAGCAAGAAATATATCGAAGAGTTGGCGCCAGTCTAGCCGAAAATCTGAGTTTATCGGAAGCTTGGTCTAAAATTCCCGAAAAATTAGCTTTTTATGATTACATCGGTAATAATCCGGCGAAAGGTGGATTATTCCGGGCAGGCTCAATGGACAACGGGGATGGGATAGCTGTTGGATGGTTAGGACACCCTATCTTTAGAGATAAAGAAGGGCATGAACTTTTTGTACGCCGTATGCCTACTTTTTTTGAAACATTTCCAGTAGTTTTGGTGGACGGAGACGGAATTGTGAGAGCCGATGTTCCTTTTAGAAGGGCAGAATCGAAGTATAGTGTCGAACAAGTGGGTGTAACTGTTGAGTTCTATGGTGGCGAACTCAATGGAGTCAGCTATAGCGATCCTGCTACTGTGAAAAAATATGCTAGACGTGCCCAATTGGGTGAAATTTTTGAATTAGATCGTGCTACTTTGAAATCCGATGGTGTTTTTCGGAGCAGTCCAAGGGGTTGGTTCACTTTTGGACATGCTACGTTTGCTTTGCTCTTCTTTTTCGGACACATTTGGCATGGCGCTCGAACCTTGTTCAGAGATGTTTTTGCTGGGATTGACCCAGATTTGGATGCTCAAGTGGAATTTGGAGCATTCCAAAAACTTGGAGATCCAACTACAAGGAGACAGGTAGTCTGATACAACATTGCTCCGGTATCTTTCGCCTCTATATTTGATTTTTTTGATTTGACATAAGGTACCGTAGAAATATTGATTTGAATCATCGCCTTTCTTTGCTCTTGTCCTTTCTTTATCTGGGAAATAATCCTAAATGAACAGGTGTGGAAGCTATAATTGTAAACAACGATCGAATCTATGGAAGCATTGGTTTATACATTCCTCTTAGTCTCGACTTTAGGGATAATCTTTTTCGCTATATTTTTTCGAGACCCGCCTAAGGTCCCGACTAAAAAGACGAAATGATTTTTCATTATCTTAATTGAAGTAATGAGTCCCCCATATGGGGGACTCATTACTTCAATTAGTCTCCGTGTTCCTCGAATGGATCTCTTAGTTGTTGAGAGGGTTGCCCAAAAGCGGTATATAAGGCGTACCCTGTAAAGCTTACAAGTGAACCAGATATGGAGATGGCGACTAAGGTTGCTGTTTCCATTATTAGAGAATTTCAAGACCACGATGGATCTATGCTACGATAAGATCGTTTATTTACAACGGAATAGTATACAAAGTCAACAGATCTCAACCAATGCAATAGTATTTATGGCTACACAAACCGTTGAGGGTAGTGCTAGATCTGGGCCAAGACGAACTATTACAGGGGATTTATTGAAACCATTGAATTCAGAATATGGTAAAGTGGCTCCTGGATGGGGAACCACCCCATTTATGGGTGTCGCAATGGCTCTATTTGCGATATTCCTATCTATTATTTTAGAGATTTATAATTCTTCCGTTTTACTGGATGGAATTTCAATGAATTAGGTCCATAAGAACCAGAAGCCCTAGCTTTTCAATCAAAAATGAATCACTTAGGACTCAGATTTATAGTCCATTCTGGTAGTTTGACCGTGGAATTCCGTTGTTTCGGTATTTCCGGAATATGAGTGTGCGACTTGTTATAATTGATCCTATTGATAGTACAGAGAATGGGTCTGTCATCTCGACAGAGATGGTTCTGCCTCGTCGGATATTCATCCTAGTATCTGGAGCACGGAATATATGGAATAGATCAAGAAATATTTGAACTATGATTCATACCTACTATTCAGACCTCGTGACTGGACTTCAAAAAATTTTCAAACAAAGAGGTATTTGATAAATTGAACGATTTTTCTTCCTTTAGAATCATGCTTATTTTGACCGAAGGACAAATCTTTCTCTGGATTTTTAGTCATTACATCTATGAATAAGTGATGATCAAATAGTTCTTACTCATAGAACCCTTGGTCTTAGTTTTTGGGTTTTATTGAATCATCGTGGTTCTAGTATGAATCTGAGGTTTCAATCGATTCATAGGGTCTCAACAAGAGAATTCCTATCAAAAAAAAATAGTAAACAATAGTCAATCTGCATTACGCACAAACAAAAACAACAAATCAAATAACAAATAAATAGGGGAATAGAAGATTCAAGAGGCCTGTAACGATCAACATAAAGACAGATGAGCTAACTTGATATTTTGGCATTCTCATCACAACAAAGAAGAGAGTTCGGATTTTGGTTCCTTCGTATCTTCAGAGACGATTGAATCAAGTGGATAAATAAGAAATTTCAAATTTTCTATTACATATCCATTGTAATCAGTATTTGGGTGTTTCTGCTTGAGCCGTACGAGATGAAATTCTCATATACGGTTCTCAGAGGGGGAGTCCCCTTGGTTTACCTATCTCAATAAAGTATATGATTGGTTCGAGGAGCGTCTCGAGATTCAGGCGATTGCAGATGATATAACTAGTAAATATGTTCCTCCTCATGTCAATATATTTTATTGTCTAGGAGGGATCACACTTACTTGTTTTTTAGTACAAGTAGCTACGGGTTTTGCTATGACTTTTTACTATCGTCCGACCGTTACGGAGGCTTTTGCCTCTGTTCAATACATAATGACTGAAGCCAACTTTGGTTGGTTAATCCGATCAGTTCATCGATGGTCAGCAAGTATGATGGTCCTAATGATGATCCTACACGTATTTCGTGTGTATCTCACGGGCGGATTTAAAAAACCTCGCGAATTGACTTGGGTTACGGGTGTGGTTCTGGCTGTATTGACTGCATCGTTTGGTGTAACTGGTTATTCCTTACCCCGGGACCAAATCGGTTATTGGGCAGTAAAAATCGTGACAGGCGTACCTGAAGCTATTCCCGTAATAGGATCACCTTTAGTAGAGTTATTGCGTGGAAGTGCTAGTGTGGGTCAATCTACTTTGACCCGTTTTTATAGTTTACACACTTTTGTATTACCTCTTCTTACTGCCGTATTTATGTTAATGCATTTTCCAATGATACGTAAGCAAGGTATTTCAGGTCCTTTATAGAGAAGACAGATCATAGATATTTGTAATCGATCATATATAATTTCGGGGAGGAACAATAGTGTTTTATTGCTACAAATATGGATTATTGAAAAGAATAAGACATCTTTTTGGATATT